ATTAAATACTTAACTGTACTAAACTGTACTAAAATAGACTCTATATTCTATATAATTAGATAGAATCTATTTAATATAGTACTAAAATTAATATAGTACTAAAATGGACTATATAAGAATATACTATAAAAATAGACTAATTAAAACTTAATATTTAATAAAATTAGTATAATATAATTATAATGTATTATTATTATTATATTATTATAAAATAAACTAAAAATAAACTAATAGTATCTAGACACTATCTATATAGAATAGATAACTAGGGTCGATTAGTTAATATTAGTTATACATAATATTCTAATATAACTATTAATTTAACTAGTAACAGATCCATATACTAATAGCCATATACTAATATATAGTTAATAACATAATGAAAAATAAGATGAAAAATAAGATACTAATAATAATACCATATAATCCCATATTATCTATTATCCTAATATTTCTTTTTTCATTAAAAAACGGATAGAGGTGCTTCTATTGATTTGATACGAATACGTAAACATAATCTAATGCATTGAACGATTAGATTTTCTCTCCTTATTATCTCTGAATCAATCAATTGGATTTGTTGTTCTGCTAAAAAGCGATTCATCAGGAGACTTCCACAAATACAATACAGAGAAAAGGTCCTAGATCCATGTGACTTAGGATTAGACTTCGTCGGGTCAGGTTGAAGTTTTTAGACAGAATCATGTCTTTAACTTCATAAATTGATTGGGATTCGGGATACCAAAGAAAAAGTGTATCACTAACTCTTTGATCATGGACAGTAAAAAGGGAAAAAAGTCATATCATATGTAATTCATCCACTAATGAAAGAAGGATGAGTATTTTATCCGAGATTTGACAAATACTGATTAGATCCAGTGGAATGAATTATGGCTTTCATTTTCCCGAACCTATTACACGAGTATGGGGTAATGCTTTCATTTCTATGGACCAACCAACCGGCCAGCCTATAAACAAGTAAAGTAAGTACTAATGAGGAAATAAAAACTATTGAGGAAAAAAACTATACTAAATTAAATTAAATATTAAATTAGAATGTATTAGGGCTATACGGACTCGAACCGTAGACCTTCTCGGTAAAACAGATCAAACTGATTATTATCGAAATGATTCGAACTGTTTCAAAGACCCAACATGCATTTTGTTGCATTGGGCTCTTTCATCAACTGATGTAAAGATCAGTTAGTCCACCATATTTTTTCTTTACAGGAAGATAATAAGATGGCTCCATATGCTCTGATTCATTATTTGTATTCTGATCTGGGAGCAATACCAAAGTGTTTCAAAGAAGGGTTACCTTGACTTAGGTCTGCTTCGGCCTAGATTAACCTAAGTTAAATGGAGTCTCTATCGTTCCGCTGCAAGAGTCAAATATGAGACTTCATACACCTTAAAGTTCATAGGACGAAAAGAGGTTCTTTTGAGGCCCTTATACTCATTATGCCTAGCATTGAATGAACTGTGTATTTACCTTATCAACTATCAAATCAATGGCGGGTTCTATTTTATTTGGCACCTGAATTCGTACCCGAATCGGACCGAGCCAAATATTTGTCAGGCTATTGTTCTCTTGTTCTTTATAGACGAATCTATTCTATGGAGTAAGACATCGATTTCTTACTAAGATAAGATCAATTATGTTCATTGCATAATATAATGGGCTCCCTTGAAAAGCATTGGCGCACGTGTAAACGAGGTGCTCTACCTAACTGAGCTATAGCCCTTGTCATAGATATCTTAACATATAGATAATTTCTTGTCAAGTTGGTATTGCTTAGAAATAATATTCACCCTATAATCCCCGAAGTGATGGGTCCTTTTTGTGGTGATAAATAACCTACTTAACTCAGTGGTTAGAGTATTGCTTTCATACGGCGGGAGTCATTGGTTCAAATCCAATAGTAGGTAGAACTTATTAGATACCGGGGTTAATGGAATGGTATCTAATAAGTTTTTTACCCATCTTCTTTTTTCGTTGTATCAAATTAGACTTGATTGTGTTCAATTGGCAGAATCAAAATGTGGTGTAGAATAAAGAAACTTTTAAACTTTTATTTTAATTATTTTTAGGAAATAACATTGACAGCCTCTACTCGTGTCCTAGCTCGTCTGAGAGCTAGATTCGCTTCAATTGCTTGTCTCTTACCCTCAGCTCTACTCAAGTTAGCTTCAGCTATTTCAAGAGCTTGTTGAGCTTCTTGCGGATCAATGTCAGTACTGATCTCCGCATCATTTCCTAAAATGGTGATCTCATTATTTCCTATTCTAGCGAAACCACCCATCAGAGCTACCGTTAACCATTGGTCGTTGAGGCGTATTCTCAAAAGACCTATATCTACAGCCGTGGCAATAGGGGCGTGGTTTGGTAATACGCCAATTTGGCCACTATTAGTAGATAAAATGATTTCTTTCACTTCCGAATCCCAAATAATTCGATTAGGGGTCAGTACACAAAGATTTAAGGTCATTTCTTCAATTTGTTCTCCACTTCTAAGTTCATAGCTTTCGCGGTAGCTTCATCAATGTTACCCACCAAATAAAAGGCCTGTTCAGGAAGACCATCTAATTCTCCGGAAAGAATCAGTTGAAATCCCCTAATTGTTTCTGCAAGACCAACATATTTTCCTGGAGAACCAGTAAATACTTCTGCCACGAAGAAGGGTTGTGATAAGAAACGCTCAATTTTTCGTGCTCTTGCTACAGTTAAACGATCTTCTTCGGATAATTCGTCCAAGCCAAGGATAGCTATAATATCCTGAAGTTCTTTGTAACGTTGTGAAGTTTGCTTAACTCTTTGCGCAGTTTCATAATGTTCCTCGCCAACGATCCGTGGTTGTAACATAGTTGACGTTGAATCTAAAGGATCTACTGCCGGATAAATACCTTTGGCAGCCAATCCTCTTGATAGTACGGTAGTAGCATCTAAATGTGCAAATGTCGTGGCAGGAGCGGGGTCGGTCAAATCGTCCGCAGGTACATAAACTGCTTGGATCGAAGTTATAGACCCCTCCTTGGTAGAAGTAATTCGTTCTTGCAAAGAACCCATTTCTGTACTAAGGGTAGGTTGATAACCCACTGCAGAAGGCATTCTCCCCAATAAGGCGGATACTTCTGATCCTGCTTGGACAAAACGAAAGATATTGTCGATGAATAGAAGCACGTCTTGTTCATTAACATCCCGGAAATATTCTGCCATGGTTAGGGCAGTCAAACCTACTCTCATACGAGCTCCCGGCGGTTCATTCATTTGACCATAGACTAGAGCGACTTTTGATTCTGCAATGTTTTTTTCATTAATCACTCCGGATTCTTTCATTTCCATGTAAAGATCGTTTCCTTCACGAGTGCGTTCGCCTACTCCGCCAAATACGGATACGCCTCCATGAGCTTTGGCAATGTTGTTAATCAATTCCATGATGAGTACTGTTTTACCCACTCCAGCTCCCCCAAAAAGTCCAATTTTTCCTCCACGGCGATAAGGAGCTAAAAGGTCCACCACTTTAATCCCTGTTTCAAAGATTGATAATTTCGTATCTAACTGTATAAAGGCAGGCGCGGATCTATGAATAGGAGATGTTGTGCGAGTATCTACGGGACCTAAATTATCAACGGGCTCTCCAAGAACGTTGAAAATTCGTCCGAGAGTTGCTCCGCCAACTGGAACACTTAGAGGAGCTCCCGTGTCAATCACTTCCATTCCTCTCATCAGCCCATCTGTAGCACTCATAGCTACAGCTCTAACTCGATTATTTCCCAATAATTGCTGTACCTCACAAGTCACATTAATTTGCTGACCGAGAGTATCTCGACCCTTAACTACCAAAGCGTTATAAATATTAGGCATCTTTCCGGGGGGAAAAACGACATCCAGTACTGGGCCAATAATTTGAGCGATACGCCCTAGGTTTTTTTCTTCAAGTGTAGAAACCACAGGACTAGAAGTAGTAGGATTGATTCTCATAATTATAATAAAAATAATAAAAAAGTGAAGTCGAAATTTATTTTTGAATAGTGCCAAATCGAAAATAAATGTCCGATGGCAAATTGATCGGTTAATTCAATAAGAAATAAATGGGAGTTAGCACTCGATTTAGTTGGTACACCCAACCGGATTCGATTCAATCCTTTACTCATTGAATGAGTAAATTTTCAATTTTAGCCAATCCATTTTGCAAAATACAAAATATCAAGTAGATGAAATCATGAATAAGTGTGTTTAATTTCTCTATCATTATAGAAAATACCATCTATATTAGATTTATATTAGATTCTATTAAAATTTGAACCCGAACTCGATTTTCATTATTTCGATTTCATTGGCCATTGTTCTTTCTTTTTTTTCATATGGATTTCCGCCTATTCTTTCTACCCTTTCATGGACGAATTATGCCTATTCTACCATCTAGGATTTACATATACAACATATATCACTGTCAAGAGGGAATTTTTCTTAGTATTTAGTTAGATATTTAGGTTCAAAACAAAATAAGAAGGCGATAATTTAATTATAAACTTGCAAAACAAGGATTGGGTTGCGCCATATATATCAAAGAGTATACAATAATGATGTATTTGGTGAATCAAATACATGGTCTAATAACAAACCATTTGAATATAACATTTTCATTAGTTGATAATATGAGTTGAATATTTTTTTTTTGAAAGATTTTTGTCAAAGGTTTTATTCATGCCTAATCCCATATCGAGTAGACCTTGTCGTTGTGAGAATTCTTAATTCATGAGTTGTAGGGAGGGACTTATGTCACCACAAACAGAAACTAAAGCAAGTGCTGGATTTAAAGCTGGTGTTAAAGATTACAAATTGACTTATTATACTCCTGACTACGAAACCAAAGATACTGATATCTTGGCAGCATTCCGAGTAACTCCTCAACCCGGAGTTCCGCCTGAAGAAGCAGGAGCAGCGGTAGCTGCCGAATCTTCTACTGGTACATGGACAACTGTGTGGACTGATGGAC